TATATATTGTGATGCAAATTTATAACACTATATATTGACACACAGATAACTCGTCAATGATGCTGATCGGGCCTTACCTGGTTTAGGGGTTTAACAGGATTTATTAGGACTTTTTCGGCAATGGGGGTAGGGGGGTTTACCGCGCGCGGAGTAAGGGGGGGGAAATCCTAGAGTAGTATGTGGAGTAAGGAATATAGTTATGCTTTTGACAGTGTATAATGCAATCTTTTAAGATTATGTCATTATAACATTACACTTTGGGTGCGGTCCCAATTAATGTATGGACAACCTTAAATCTGTGGCCTTTGGGTCCACTTGTATATGCCAGGTGATTTTGACCCCCAAAAAAAAAACCACATGCTCAAAAGTGAAGGCTTTGCTTGGGGAGTTTGTGCTAATTCGTTGTCCCACCATTCACTTATCCCAGGATAATTCCACTGTAGGGGGATTATAATTGTGTGGCCCTGAAATAGGAACCAGATGCCACTAATAGTGCAAGTGGTGTGACCCCCACAATTATTGTCCTTGACCCTATCATTCATACTGTATAACAAGATATGGGATGGTGGTCTCTCACTACTATAAAACATGTTGATAGTTAATTTTTGTTTGATATTCCTATAAATGTGAGCTGACAGTTGATTATGAATTTTATTTGGATTAACCATTTAATGTTGTAAAAAAGTTTTATGGAATTCTTTAAAAAATTTTGTGGAATTCTTTAAAAAATTTTGTGGAATTTTGAAATAATTGTGATAAGTGTTGTGATTGATTGTATGTTGAAAAATAGTTTAATGAATAAAACCATGATGTAATATATAACATATAATGTTCGAGTACATGGTGTTGAGTTATGCATATTATGTACTAGAGCATAGGACATAAAATGATGTCGTACAAGTATTGTTTACAGAAAATAGTTTAGTTGAGAATCCTAGCTTTGGGAGTTAGGGGTGGGAGTTAAAATCTCTCTTTTCTGGCGCTAGGAGGGATTTAAACCCTCGATCTCCGGATTACAAGACCGGCGCTTTATGCCTAAGCTACTAGGGCAGTTGAAAATAAGGAGTTTGTTTTCTAACCACCCGATCAATGGGTTAATGATTAGAAATAGTAAAAAGTACAGGACGGAGGCGACCTGCCCGATGATGATGAAGGGGTGCTCGACGGGTATGCCTCCGATTCATGTCAGAATGAATACGTCTGCGACTAGGATTCAGAATAGGAGTTGGGTGAGTGGGCGGAAGGTGAGGCCTTGTTGTTTTGAGGTGTGCAGCAGGGGTACAACCATTAGGATGAGGATTGAGAGTAGTAGTGCTAGTACTCCGCCCAGTTTGTTGGGGATTGATCGTAGGATGGCGTAGGCAAATAAGAAGTATCACTCCGGTTTAATGTGTGGGGGGGTTACCAGGGGATTGGCCGGCGTAAAGTTTTCGGGGTCTCCTAGGAGGTTTGGTGAGAATAGTGCTAGGGATGCCAGGGCCGTGATTAAGATGATAAACCCCAGTAAGTCCTTGTATGAGAAGTATGGGTGGAATGAGATTTTGTCTGCGTCGGAGTTCAGGCCTAGGGGATTATTGGAGCCTGTTTCATGTAAGAATAGGGCGTGTAGTAGTGTGGCGGCGACAATTGCGAATGGGAGGAGGAAGTGGAATGCGAAGAATCGCGTTAGTGTTGCATTGTCTACGGAGAAGCCCCCCCAAATTCACTGTACAAGGGTATCTCCTACATAAGGTACTGCTGATAGGAGATTTGTAATTACTGTGGCGCCTCAGAATGATATTTGACCCCATGGGAGCACATAGCCAACGAATGCGGTTATTATTACTAGAAGAAGTAGTACTACCCCGATATTTCAGGTTTCTTTATATAAGTATGAGCCATAATAGAGTCCTCGTCCAATGTGTAAGTAGATGCAAATGAAAAAGAAGGAGGCGCCATTTGCATGTAGATTTCGGATGACTCATCCGTAGTTTACGTCTCGGCAGATGTGTACTACGGATGAGAAGGCAGTTGAGATGTCAGAAGTATAGTGTATTGCTAGGAATAGGCCTGTTAGGATTTGTATTATGAGGCAGAGTAAGAGGAGGGAGCCGAAGTTTCATCATGCGGAGATGTTAGAGGGGGCTGGAAGGTCAATGAGTGCGCTATTAACAATTTTAAATAAGGGGTGTGTTTTTCGGGTTACCATAAGTTCTCATAGTTGAATTACAACGGTGGTTTTTCAAGTCATTGGTCCTAGTTAAAATCTTGGTGAGAATTATGACATATTTTCTTGATTTGCTTTTGTTAAGTTTGGTGGTTGGTTTGATTGGAGTTGCTTCTAATCCTGCACCCTATTTTGCTGCTCTGGGCTTGGCTGTGGCGGCGGGGGTTGGGTGCGGGGTATTAATTGGGTGTGGTGGGTCGTTGATCGGTTTAATATTATTTTTAATTTATTTAGGTGGAATGTTAGTGGTTTTTGCGTATTCGGCAGCTTTAGCGTCTGAACCTTTTCCTGAGACTTGGGGGGCCGGGTCAGTCAAGATTTATGTACTTATGTATTTAGTTGGGGTGGGGGTTGCGGTTTGATGATTTTGGGGGGGCTATAGTGGTTACTGGGTGGCGGACGAGTTCAAGGAGTTTTTTGTGGTGCGGGGGGACACTGGTGGGGTCTCTTTGATGTATTCTGTTGGAGGGGGGATGTTGGTGGTGTCTGCGTGGGTTTTATTGTTATGTCTTTTTGTAGTATTAGAGCTGACGCGCGGCCTAAGTCGGGGGGCGTTACGGGCTGTTTAGAGCATGATTAGGAGGGTTATGGCTAGTGCTGTAGAGATGAGGTAGAAAGTTAAATAAATTTTAATGATGTTGGTGTCAGTATTGTCAAATAGTGATGTTAAGTGGTGGTATAGGGGATGAAGACTTTTGGGTCCCATCTCTAGTCATTGTCGGTCAAACTTGGTGGCTTGTTTCCCTAGTGACAGGTTAAGCTTGGGTATGGAGCGGTGAATAATGTTAGGGAAAAAACCAAGTATATTAGAGAAGTTATGTAGGATTAGTGTGGGTGTGATTTTAGTTTGTTTGGAGGTCGCTGTGGCGAGGGCGAGGGCCGTAATAAGCCCCACGATGGTGATGATTAGTGCTGTTAGTTTTAGGGCTGGGGTTATGGTTATGATTGGGGTTTTTGATGGCAGAAAATTTGAGACAAGGATTAGTCCTGCGATTATGCTTCCTCAGGCCAGGCGTTCGAGGGGTTGGGCCATTTCTTTATGGTTTTCATTAATTGGGGATAATGGCAGGAATCGGGGGGAGCCCATGGTTACGAAGAAGATTACGCGGAGGCTATAAACTGCGGTGAAGGTTGTGGCAATTAGTGTTAGGGTTAGGGCCCAGGCGTTTAAGTGGGAGGTGTTAAGGGCTTCAATAATGGCATCTTTTGAGAAGAACCCCGCCAGGAAGGGCATGCCGGTGAGTGCTAGACTTCCGATGATCAGGCAGGATGAGGTAAGGGGTATTAGTTTGTGTAGGCCCCCCATTTTTCGGATGTCTTGTTCATCATTTAAGCTGTGAATGATAGCGCCGGAGCATAGGAATAGTATGGCCTTGAAGAAGGCGTGGGTGCAAATGTGTAGAAATGCTAGTTGGGGTTGGTTTAGTCCAATTGTAACTATCATTAGGCCTAGCTGGCTGGATGTTGAGAAGGCTACAATTTTTTTGATGTCATTTTGTGTTAGGGCGCAGGTGGCAGTAAAGAGGGTTGTTAGGGCACCTAGACATAGGCAGGTGGTTAAGATTAGTTGGTTGTTTTCTATGAGGGGGTGGAGTCGAATTAATAGGAAGATACCTGCCACGACCATGGTGCTTGAGTGCAGTAGGGCGGAGACCGGGGTCGGACCCTCCATGGCTGAGGGTAGTCAGGGGTGTAGTCCGAATTGGGCAGATTTTCCGGTGGCTGCTAGGATGATTCCCATGAGGGGGAGGGTTATGTTAAAATCTTTAGACAGGGTAAAAATTTGGGGGAGTTCTCATGAGTTAAAGTTTATTGCGATTCAGGCCATGGCAAGGACTAAGCCGATGTCACCAACTCGATTGTAGAGGACAGCCTGTAGGGCTGCTGTATTGGCATCAGTTCGCCCATGCCACCATCCGATTAATAGGAAGGATATGATTCCGACACCTTCTCATCCGATAAATAGTTGGAAGAGATTGTTGGCGGTTACGAGCATGATTATGGCCACCAGAAAGAGTAGGAGATATTTGAAGAATCGGTTTAAGTAGGGGTCAGAGTGCATGTACCATAGCGCGAACCCCAGAATAGACCATGTGACATATAGGGCAATTGGTGTAAAAATTAATGAATAGTGGTCAAACTTGAAACTAATGTTGATGTCAAAGTTTGTAACATTTATTCAGTTTCAGGTTGTAATAATGGTTTCTGTTCCCTGGTCGAGGAAGATTGTTAGGGGGATCAGGCTAACAAAGAATGCGGTGCTTACGGCAGTTTTAACATGTTTTTGGGCTCAGTCTTGATCTAGGGGTTTTGGTTTTAGGGTCATAATTAGGGGTCATGTGAGGATTGTTAGGGTGAGGAGTAGGGAGGTTGTTATAATAATATTGAGCATAGCTACTACTTGGAGTTGCACCAAGAGTTTTTGGTTCCTAAGACCAACGGATGAGCTATTATCCTTTAGGAGCTGTGAATGAGCCGCGGGGTTTAACTGCGGGGGTAAAGGATTAGCAGTCCTTACTGCTCTCGGGCCTCTTTCGGTGGACAAGGGGGGTTTAACCCCTGTTCTTAGAATCACAATCTAATGTTTTATGTTAAACTATATCTACAATATCATCAGCCCCACATAATCTCAGGTTTTATAATGAGGAGGATAATAGGAAGCAGGTGTAAAGTGATTAATAAGTGTTCGCGTGTGTGGTAGGGTTGCAGATTGATAATGTGTTGTGGTAGTGGTCCCCGTTGTGTTATCAAGAATAAGTATAAGGAGTAGGCGGCGGTGATCAGGGTGCCTGCTCCCGTTAATAGAAGAGTTCAAGGGGATCAGTTAAATATGGTTGTAATAATTATTAGTTCTCCCATTAGGTTTGGCAGGGGGGGTAGTGCTAAGTTGGCTAGATTAGAAATGAATCATCAAATAGCGGCAAGGGGGAAGATAATTTGTAGGCCGCGGACTAGGATTATTGTTCGGCTGTGGGTTCGCTCATATGTTGTGTTGGCCAGGCAGAAGAGGGCGGAGGATACCAGGCCGTGAGCAATTATTAACACTAATGCTCCGGTTAAGCCCCACGGAGTTTGGATTAGGATGCCTCCTGCCACAAGGCCTATGTGGCTTACAGATGAGTAGGCAATCAGAGATTTTAGGTCTGTTCGACGTAAGCAGATAGTTCCTGTTATAATTACGCCTCAGAGGGCGAGTGCAATAATGGGGTATGTTAGTTCTGTGGGGAGGGGGTCTAGTATTCCCATTATTCGCAGTATGCCGTAGCCTCCCAGTTTTAGTAGTACCGCTGCTAGCACTATAGACCCCGCCACTGGGGCTTCTACGTGGGCCTTCGGTAGTCAGAGGTGGATGCCATATAGAGGTATTTTTACTAGGAAGGCAACTAGGCATGCTGCTCACCAGATTTTGTTGTTTCAAGGGGTGAGATTTAGGGGGTGTGAGTATTGGATAATGAGTATGGAGAGTGTTCCTGTGTTTTGATAAAGTAGGAGGAGGGCCACTAATAGGGGTAGGGAGCCCACTAATGTGTAAAATAGAAAGTATGTTCCGGCGTGTAGTCGTTCGGTTTGATTGCCTCAGCGGGTAATAATAATTAGTGTGGGGAGGAGAGTTGGTTCAAACATTACATAAAATATAATTAATTCGGAGGGACCAAATGCTATGATCAAGAAGGTTTGGAGGGAGGCTAGGAGTGCGATATAGCTTCGTTGGCGGCTGGTGGGTTCTGTTTTGATGTGATTTTGGCTGGCCAGGATTATAAGGGGCAGCAGTCAGCATGTAAGTACAAGGAGGGGGGTTGATAGGGGGTCAGTGGCCAAATAGGGGCTAGAGGTGGATCAGCCGGTTTCTAGCGGCCACTTAATTCGGGCAAAGCTGGCTAATGCAATAATTAGGCTTTGTAGGGTTGTAGTGGCTCATAGTCATTTGGGGGGGGACAATCAGATTGTTGGGAATAGCATAATAGTTGGGATTAAAATTTTTAGCATTGTAATAGGTTTAGGGCTTGTAGCTGGTCTGTTCCGTGGGTTCGGGCTGTGGCAACCAGTAGGGCTAAGCCTGCGCCGGCTTCGCAGGCCGAAAAGGCTAGCAGGAGGATAGGAGCTGCGGAGAAGGCGGTGGATTCTAGCTGTAATGTTCATAGGGCAAGGGCAATGAACAGGGATAACATTATGCCTTCTAAGCATAGTAGGGCTGATATGAGGTGTGTTCGGTGAAAGGCCAGGCCTGTCAGCCCCAAGGTAAATGCGGATGTAAAGCTAAAATATACGGGCGTCATAAGGAAGTTGCGGATTTAAACTGCAGTTTTCTGAGCCGAAATCAGAGGTCTTATTTTGGGACTAATTTCCTATTCAGCTCACTCTAGGCCCCCTTGTAGTCATTCATAGATTAGGCCCAGTGTGAGTAATGCGAGAATAATTGTGGTTCATGTCAGGGTGTGTGTGGGGTCTGGCAGTTGATTGCCCCAGGGCAGTGGTAGCAGGAGCGCAATTTCTAGGTCAAATAGCAGGAAAAGAATGGCCACTAGGAAGAAGCGAAGGGAAAAGGGCAGGCGTGCTGAACCCAGGGGGTCGAAGCCGCACCCATAGGGGGAGAGCTTTTCTGCGTCGGGGCTTATTTGTGGTAGTCAGAAAGACACAAGGGCTAAAAGGAGTGAGAGGGCTGTAGATATTATTAGTATAATTATAATTAGATTCATTATCTTTCCTTGGGGTTTAACCAAGACCAGGTGATTGGGAGTCACTCGTACTAACTTTGAATACTAGAAAGATATGAGCCTCATCAGTAAATAGAGACGTACAGGAATAGTCAGACAACATCTACGAAGTGTCAGTATCAGGCGGCCGCTTCAAACCCAAAATGGTGTTCTGATGTGAAGTGGTATGAAATTTGTCGTAGGAGGCAGATGGCGAGGAAGGTGGAGCCCATAATTACATGTAGTCCGTGGAAGCCGGTTGCTACAAAGAAGGTTGAGCCGTATACGCCGTCTGCAGTGGTGAAGGGGGCTTCATAATATTCTATGGCTTGAAGGGCGGTAAAGTAGAAGCCTAGTAAAATTGTTAGGGTCAGGGATTGAATTGCTTGTTTGCGTTCCCCTTCTATGAGGCTGTGGTGGGCTCATGTGACTGTGACTCCTGATGCTAATAGAACAGCGGTGTTGAGGAGTGGCACCTCGAACGGGTTTAGGGTTGTTATGCCCGTGGGGGGTCAGCACCCTCCAAGCTCTGGGGTGGGGGCAAGGCTCGAGTTGTAGAAGGCTCAGAAAAATCCCAGAAAGAAAAATACTTCGGAGGTGATAAAAAGAATTATTCCGTATCGTAGGCCTTTTTGTACTGGGGGTGTGTGGTGACCTTTAAATGCGCCTTTTCGTACGATATCTCGTCATCACTGGTACATGGTTAAAAGTATCAATACTAGTCCCAGGGGTATTAGGGTTGTTGAGTGGAAGTGAAATCAGACCGCTAAGCCTGATGTTATTAAAAGAGCAGCTACTGCGCCGGTTAGGGGCCATGGGCTTGGGTCTACCATATGATATGCGTGTGCTTGGTGGGCCATTAAACGTTTTCTTGTAGGTATAGGCTGAGTAGCAGAACAAATACGTAGGCTTGAATTACAGCTACCGCAATTTCTAGTAATGTCAATAGTACTAGTAGCGTTGCAGTAAGTATTGCTACTGTAGTTATTGTTGGGAGAAGTGTAATTGTTGCGGTTGAAATTAGTTGAATTAATAAGTGGCCGGCTGTTAGGTTGGCTGTTAGCCGTACCCCCCGGGCCAGGGGTCGGATAAATAAGCCAATTGTTTCGATAATAATTAGGACTGGAATTAGGGGGACCGGAGTTCCTTCTGGCAGTAGGTGTCCAAGGGCTGCTGTGGGCTGATTTCGTATACCAATGATTACAGTTGCTAGTCATAGTGGGACTGCTAGGCCCATATTTAGGGATAGTTGAGTTGTTGGTGTAAATGTATAAGGTAATAGGCCTAAGACGTTAAGTGTTAGAATAAAGATTATCAGGGAGGCCAGGAGTATTGCTCATTTGTGTCCGCCCTTGTTCAGTGGTATCAGTAGCTGGTGTGTAAAAGTTTTGACGAACCAGCTTTGGAGGGACATTAGTCGGTTATTTTGGTAGCGGGTTAGTGGGGTTGGGGTTAGCATTCAGGGTAGTGTTAGTGCAATGGCAATTAAGGGCACTCCAAGCTGTGTGGGGCTTATAAATTGGTCAAACAGGTTTAGTGCCATGGTCAGTTTCAGGTTTCTGTTTTAAGTTTTTCGGCGCTTGGGGCCATGATTTCATTTGTGAATGTGTGGCTTAATACTTTGTTTGGAATTACTGTAAGAAAAATTAGTCATGAGAATACAAGGATTGCAAATCACGGGGCGGGGTTTAGTTGTGGCATGTCACTGGAGGTGGTTGGGTGCCACCAATCTTTAGCTTAAAAGGCTAATGCTAGTCCCTATTTAGCTTTCTAGTGAGGCGTCTTCAAGTATGAGTGAGGATCAGTTTTCGAAGTGTTCGAGGGGGACGGCTTCTACGACAATGGGTATGAAACTATGATTGGCTCCGCAGATTTCAGAACATTGCCCATAGAATACTCCGGGTCGAGAGGTGATGAAGGATGTTTGGTTAAGTCGTCCAGGGACGGCGTCTATTTTAACTCCTAGTGCCGGGACAGTTCAGGAGTGTAAGACATCTTCAGCTGAGACTAGCACTCGGATGGGGGATTCTATTGGGATTACTATTCGGTGGTCTGTTTCTAGAAGTCGGAATTGGCCCGGGGATAGATCTTGGGTTGGGACTATATATGAGTCGAAGGCTAAGTTTTCATAGTCTGTATACTCATAGCTTCAGTATCATTGGTGTCCTATTGCTTTTACTGTTAGGTGGGGGTCGTTGACTTCGTCTATTAGGTAAAGGATTCGTAGGGAGGGGAGGGCAATTAAAATGAGGATTACTGCTGGCAGAATGGTTCAGACAATTTCAATTTCTTGTGAGTCTAAAATGTATTTGTTGGTAAGCTTGGTGGTAACTATTACAACAATAATATATAGTACTAGAGTGCTAATTAGGAAAACAATTATTAAGGTATGGTCGTGGAAGTGCAGAAGTTCTTCTATTACAGGTGAGGCCGCGTCTTGGAATCCTAGTTGTGAGGGGTGTGCCATTAAGCTGTTAGCTTAAGATACGCAGGATTTAAACCTACAATTTTGCCCTGACAAGGCGATGTAATAATCGTTTTACTAGTATCTTATTGAAGAAAGTGGCAGAGTGGTTATGTGGCTGGCTTGAAACTAGTTTATGGGGGTTCAATTCCCTCCTTTCTCGCTAATGTGTTTGAACTTGCACAAAGGCAGGTTCTTCAAATGTGTGGTATGGTGGGGGGCACCCATGCAGTCATTCTACGTTTGTGTGCGCTAGTTCTACTGAAAGAACTTCTCGTTTAGAGGTAAAAGCCTCTCATAGAATATATAAGAATATGATAACTGCTACTAGGGAGATGAGGGAACCAACAGATGAGATAATATTTCATAGCGAATATGCGTCGGGGTAGTCTGAGTATCGCCGGGGTATTCCGGCTAGGCCTAGAAAGTGTTGGGGGAAAAATGTGAGGTTTACGCCTACGAATATTGTGCCAAAGTGAATTTTTGTTCATGTGCCGTGTATTGTATACCCGGTGAATAGGGGGAATCAGTGGACGAAAGCACCCATGATGGCAAAAACGGCCCCCATCGAAAGGACATAGTGGAAGTGAGCTACTACATAATATGTGTCGTGTAGGACGATGTCTAAGGATGAGTTAGCTAGCACGATTCCGGTAAGTCCCCCCACAGTAAATAAGAAAATGAATCCGAGGGCTCATAGCAGGGGGGTTTCTCACTTAATTGATCCTCCGTGCAGGGTTGCGAGTCAGCTGAATACTTTAACGCCGGTCGGAATCGCGATAATTATTGTAGCGGATGTGAAATATGCTCGGGTGTCTACATCTATTCCTACTGTAAATATGTGGTGGGCCCATACAATAAAACCTAGTAGACCGATGGCTATTATAGCTCAGACTATTCCCATGTATCCAAATGGTTCCTTTTTTCCGGCGTAGTAGGCAACGATGTGGGAGATTATTCCGAACCCGGGAAGAATTAAAATGTATACCTCTGGGTGGCCGAAGAATCAGAAGAGATGTTGGTATAGAATCGGGTCCCCCCCTCCCGCCGGGTCGAAGAAGGTTGTGTTTAGGTTTCGGTCAGTGAGTAGTATTGTGATAGCAGCAGCTAAGACTGGTAGGGAGAGTAGGAGTAATACAGCTGTAATCAGGACGGCTCATACAAATAAAGGTGTTTGATATTGTGAGGTGGCGGGGGGTTTTATATTGATGATGGTTGTGATAAAGTTAATAGCCCCAAGGATGGAGGAAACACCTGCAAGGTGAAGTGAAAAGATGGTTAGGTCTACTGAGGCCCCCGCGTGCGCAAGATTTCCTGCAAGGGGGGGGTACACGGTCCACCCGGTTCCGGCTCCAGCCTCTACCCCAGAGGAGGCGAGGAGTAGCAGGAAAGAGGGGGGCAGAAGTCAAAAGCCCATATTATTTATGCGGGGAAAGGCCATATCTGGGGCCCCGATTATTAGGGGCACAAGTCAGTTTCCGAAGCCGCCAATCATGATGGGTATTACTATAAAGAAAATTATAACTAAGGCATGGGTAGTTACGATAACATTATAGATTTGGTCGTCGCCTAAGAGGGCTCCGGGTTGGGCCAGCTCTGCTCGAATTAGGAGGCTGAGGGCTGTACCGACTATTCCGGCTCAGGCACCGAATACTAAATAAAGGGTGCCAATATCTTTGTGGTTGGTTGAGGAGAATCAGCGGGTGATTGTCACAGGTAGGGTGGCCGAGAGTTTAGGCGGCGGATTGTAGCTCCGTGTACAAAGGTTCAAGTCCTTTTTCTACCAAGTTCCGTGGTGTATAACACATCGGATTGCAAATCCGAAGGTGCCGGCTAATAGCCGACCGGGACTTTCCCCGCCTTTTAAGGGCGGCGGGGAAAGTAGATGAATGCTCGCCGGTTTGAGCACCTAGCTGTTAACTAGGAGTTTGTAGGATCGAGGCCTTCTCATCTAGGAAGGCTTTAGCTTAATTAAAGTGTCTGAGTTGCATTCAGAAGATGTGGGATAGAGTCCTGCAAGCCTTATACAGGGACTAGGAGATTTTCACTCCTGCTTAAAGCTTTGAAGGCTTTTGGTCTAGGTTATCCTAAGTCTCTAGTTGATTAGTGCCTGGGCCAGAGGGGTTAGCGGTAATAGCATTAAAGTGGATATTATAAAGATGGCGAGGGGGGTTGTGTTTTGTGTATTTTGCAGGCGTCAAGGGGTAGTGGTGTTGTTAGTGTTGGGGGCAATTGTTAGAGTTATTGAGTAGCAAAGGCGTAGGTAGAAGTATAGGCTTAGGAGGGCGGTTAGTGCTATAATAGTTGCTATGAGGGGGAGCTCTTGTGTGGTAAGTTCTTGTATGATTAGTCATTTTGGCATGAAGCCTGTTAGGGGGGGAAGGCCCCCCAGGGAGAGGAGGGCAAGGGCAGCAGTGGCCGTGATTGTTGGGGCTTTTGTTCAGTTTATTGCTAATGTGTTGATTTTTGTTGAGGAGATTAGCTTAAATGTTAGGAATGTTGCTGATGTTATAATAATATATGTGATTAAGGCAAGTATTGTTAGTTGGGGTTTGAGTTGAACAATCGTGATCATTCATCCGAGGTGGGCGATTGATGAGTATGCTAAAATTTTTCGGAGTTGGGTTTGGTTTAAGCCCCCTCAGCCCCCGACAATAACGGACAGCAGTCCAAGGGTTATTAGTAGTTGGGGCTGTGTGAAGGGTGCCATTTGAATAATTAGTGCAAATGGTGCCAGTTTTTGTCACGTGGCCATAATGAGGCCTGTGGTTAAGTCTAGTCCCTGTATTACAGGGGGCATTCAGAAGTGTGTGGGGGCTAGTCCTACTTTTAATGCTAGTGCTATGGTGATAAGTGTGGTGGCGGTTGGGTTAGATAGGCAATTAATGTTTCATTCTCCCGTGGTTCAGGCATTAATGGTGCTTGCGAATAGGATTGTTGCTGCGGCAGCTGCTTGGGCTAGAAAGTATTTGGTTGTGGCTTCTACTGCTCGGGGGTGGTGGTGTTGGGCTATTAGGGGGAGGATTGCTAGTGTATTAATCTCCAGTCCTATTCAGGCAAGTAGTCAATGTGAGGTCATGAATGTTAGGGCTGTGCCCACTCCTAGGCTTGATAATAGGATTATAGTGATGTAGGGGGTCATTGGTAAGAGAAGGATTTTAACCCACATTGTTGGGGTATGGGCCCCAAAGCTTTATTAGCTGATCTTACTAGGAAGTGGTGTAATGGGAGCACTTGGAGTTTTTATCTCCATAATATGGGTTCGAATCCCTTCTTTTTAAGGAACTGGGAGGATTTTAGCCTCCATGATTCACTCTATCAAAGTGGTCCTTGGGCATTCAGGCACACTTCCCCCGCTATAGTTGGGGGGGTAGTCCATTTAGTGCAATAGGTAGGGAGGCATGTCATAAGATAAGGGCTAGGGTTATGGGCAGAAAATTTTTTCATACTAGGTGTATTAGCTGGTCATACCGGAACCGTGGGTAGGAGGCGCGTACCCATAGGAAAAGTATGGATAAGAGGGCAGCTTTTATTATGATGTTGATGGAGGTAACTTCAGGAAGGGTGGGGATGTGGTTTGCTCCGAGGAATAGGATGGCTGACAGTGTATTTATTAGCAGGGTGTTGGCGTATTCGGCTAGAAAGAAGAGGGCGAAAGGCCCCCCGGCGTATTCGACATTAAAGCCTGAGACGAGTTCGGACTCCCCCTCCGTTAGATCGAAGGGGGCTCGGTTTGTCTCTGCTAGGGTTGAGATATATCATATGGCGGCGAGGGGTCAGGCGGGTAAAAGGAGTCAGACTGCTTCTTGGGTGGTGTTAAATATTTGGAGGGTGAAACCGCCAGTGAAGATAATGGTGGATAGTAGGATTAGGCCGAGGCTAACTTCATAGGAGATAGTCTGTGCGACTGCTCGGAGGGCCCCAATTAGTGCATACTTTGAATTGGAGGCTCACCCCGAGCCTAAGATGGCGTAGACTGCCAGGCTGGATAGGGCTAGGATAAGTAGTATGCCTAGGTTTAGGTTTGTTAGGGGGTGGGGGATGGGCATGGGGGCCCATAATAGCATGGCTAGCGTTAGGGCTAGTATGGGGGTAAATAGGAATAGGGATGGCGAGGATGTTGATGGGCGGATTGGTTCTTTAATAAATAGTTTAACGCCGTCTGCAATTGGTTGAAGGAGTCCATAGGGGCCAACTACGTTGGGGCCCTTTCGTAGTTGCATATATCCTAGTACTTTTCGTTCAATTAGGGTGAGGAAGGCCACCGCGAGTAGTACAGGTACAATATAGGCTAGGGGGTTAATTAAGTTAATTAGGAGGGCTATCATAATTAAGAGGAGGATTTGAACCTCCGGTAGAAAGGGCTTAGGCCTTTTGCAATTACCGGGCTCTGCCATCTTAATAATCTTATCTAGATTTTTGGGTTATGCCCTCCCTTTACTTAATTTAGTTGGTTTCATTAAGTTGGGGTGGGGCGTGCTGGTAGCAGGGGCCCCCTTTTTCCGGTCCTTTCGTACTAGGAATAGTGGCGTTATAGATAGAAACTGACCTGGATTGCTCCGGTCTGAACTCAGATCACGTAGGACTTTAATCGTTGAACAAACGAACCCTTAATAGCGGCTGCACCATTAGGATGTCCTGATCCAACATCGAGGTCGTAAACCCCCTTGTCGATATGGACTCTGAAAGGGGATTGCGCTGTTATCCCTAGGGTAACTTGGTTCGTTGATCGGCAGGTTGCCGGGTCTTAATGGTCAGAGGTTCTGATACTTAGAGATGTTTCTCTTGGTTTGGGGGGGTGCCCCGGTCCTCGTGGGAGCTCTGTTTTCTCCCGTGGTCGCCCCAACCGAAGACTAGGATCAGCCACTATTTTGTTTAACTTGTTTTATGTTCTTTACATAGGTGGTCTTTTGTCTTAAGCTCCAAAGGGTCTTCTCGTCTTGTATTTTTATGCCCGCTTCTGCACGGGTAGATCAATTTCATTGACTTGAAAAGGGAGACAGTTAAGCCCTCGTTCCACCATTCATACAGGTCTTCATTTAAAAGACAAGTGATTGCGCTACCTTCGCACGGTCAAAATACCGCGGCCGTTTAACTTGTCACTGGGCAGGCAAGACCTCCTATACGTTGAATTTTGCAGGAGGCGATGTTTTTGGTAAACAGGCGAGGCTTATGTTTGCCGAGTTCCTTCCTTTTCTTTTAGTCTTTCCTTGATAGCCTTCCGGTGTGGGTTTAATGATTAGTGCGTGTAAGTATTTCTTGATATTTAATATAATTACATTTCCCTCTTGATTTGGGTTCAGGTAATTGCTAGTGGGGGTTCGATCTAGCATACACGTAGGCTTTGGAGAAGGGGGTTCCCTTCTTATTACTCATTTTAGCAGTATCTTTTCCATGGAAGCATGGAGTGGCCTAATAATGTTAGGGGTTTTAGATTTAGTATTTGGATAATGAATTTTGGCTCTGCCGGAGCTTTAACGCTTTCTATTTAGGTGGCTGCTTTTAGGCCCACTAAAGCAGTTTATCTTGTTTAATATAATCTTTAACCTCCTGGTGAGGTTGTATCCTGTTTTATAGGGGCTGTACCCCCTATAAATAACTTCCGCGTATTTCTTTGGCTCGTAGATAAGTTTTGAGTTAAGGAGTGCGGGGCTGAACTTCTATTCATTTCTTATGCAACCAGCTATAACTAAGTTCGGTAGGTCTGTCACCCCTACCCGGAGATCTTCCCACTCTTTTGCCACAGAGACGGGTTGGCCCTAATTAATAGGCTGTCTCGGGGTAGCTCACTTAGTTTCGGGGCTTCGAACTAAAATGCGTTTTGCTCGGGGGGGCTGGCTAAATCATGATGCAAAAGGTACGAGGATTAGTCTCTGCTTTATTGCGCTTTAATGATTTATTTCATTTCTCTTTCAGCGTTCCCTTGCGGTACTATTTCTATGGCTTTAAGTTGTGCCTTTTCTGTCACACATACTGGGGCGGTAAAATGTTTTGGTTTGTGGTATTGTGGTTTTGTTAATATTTTTAATATTGTAATAGTTAATTAAATGATTAAGCTAGCTGTTTAGCTCAGGGTGATCCAACTTGCATGGATGTTTTCTCGGTGTAAGGGAGATGCTTGACTATCTCAGCCACGCCCTGATTATTCCAAGTGCACCTTCCGGTACACTTACCATGTTACGACTTGCCTCCCCGTGCGGGTGATTTTGTTATTATATATTATTTAATTGGTAGTTTAGGGGAGAGTGACGGGCGGTGTGTGCGCGTCTCAGAGCCTAATTCAAAAGGACTCTCTATTTGCTTTTTACTGCTAAATCCACCTTTAAGCGCCCGTTTCAGGGCGCCATTCGTATATTCTATTTATAGAAAATGTAGCCCATTTCTATCCACTTCGTACGCTACACCTCGACCTGACGTTTTTGGGTGAACCCGTTTTGCTTACTGTTGGGCCTTCACAGGGTAAGCTGACGACGGCGGTATATAGGCGGGCAGGGCTAGAAGTGGTGAGGTTTAACGGGGGTTATCGGTTCTAGAACAGGCTCCTCTAGGTGGGTTTGAGACACCGCCAAGTCCTTTGGGTTTTAAGCTGTGCTCGTAGTACCCCGGCGGATATATTTGTAGTTTACTATCTGGGTTTAGCGCTAAGCATAGTGGGGTATCTAATCCCAGTTTGTTTCTTAGCTTTCGTGGGGTCAGGTACATTAATTTAAAGCTACTTTCGTATTTGGGTTTCGTGTTTCCGGGGGCGTATGACAGTTTGGGAAATCTTTAGCTTTATTCTTCTATTTCCTTAACCACCCTTTACGCCGAATCTATCAACTGGGGTCTTTCGTATAACCGCGGTGGCTGGCACGAATTTTACCGACCCTCTTAAACTCTAACTAAGTCAAGTTTTCACTAATGGCTTAATGTTTATTACTGCTGAAATCCCTTGGGGGTGTGGCGTAGCAAGGCGTCTTGGGCTAGCTTGGGGGGGCTGTGCCTGATGCCTGCTCCTCGTCCCCGGACGGGGGATTGAGGGCATTCTCACAGGGGTGCGGAAACTTGCATGTATAAATTGGGTTAAAGCTGATAGTAAAGTCAGGATCAAGCCTTTGTGCTTGCGGAACTTTCTAGGGTTCGTCTTAACATCTTCAGTGTTATGCTTTTGGCTTAAGCTACGCCAGC